TGGAGAAAAAAGAATTTTCTGCTTGATCCCGCTTACTAGATTTCTCGTTTGTTAAGTTCCTGTCTTGGTGGGAGGGAGATAAGGATATCTCGTCTTAACAATGAATCAAATGAAAGTGAAAAAAATCGAATTTCACACCTTTTTCCTTTTCTGACGGACCAATCATTCCCTGAAAAAATCCTACTCTTCCTTATTATTTCTATTTTTTGTATTTATTACTTTTTTTATTTACAAATTTATAAATAAAATTAGAAATACTAAATAATCTAAACTAAAATAATCGAAATAAATTCAATTGAAATAATTCAAAAATAAAAAAATACTACGACTAGATTTCTAATGGCGATTCTAATGAATAATTCCTCAATGACGAATAAAAAATAATTCTATGCAATTCTGAAAGGGGGAAAGATCCCTCGGATAGAATCGTTCGATTATATTGACAATTTCAAAAAACTGATGATACTATGATCATAGTATGATGGCCGTTGGTCAAGCAGGCCCCCATCGTCTAGTGGTTTAGGACATCTCTCTTTCAAGGAGGCAGCGGGGATTCGAATTCCCCTGGGGGTAGGGTACTACGAAAGGAAGTTGATCATGGATTACCAATAAGTCTAAAATTGATTCTTCCTGGGTCGATGCCCGAGCGGTTAATGGGGACGGACTGTAAATTCGTTGGCAATATGTCTACGCTGGTTCAAATCCAGCTCGGCCCAATAATTCGCCAATCCGCCATGAGATGATATAACCCCCTTTGTACTTCAGAAATACCCGATCCGGAGATAAAAAAGAATCAAATTTTCTGCTAGATCCCGTATTTCCCTGGGATTGTAGTTCAATTGGTTAGAGCACCGCCCTGTCAAGGCGGAAGCTGCGGGTTCGAGCCCCGTCAGTCCCGACGGATCCAATAAATATATCAATAAATCTCTCCCTTTTTATGAAGGGGACCGGGGGCAGAATTTCATTGTCAAAGCAAAGGGGAAATCCTTAGTTCTTTTTTCTTTCCTTTTGGTAGGAGAAAGACATATGCGGTTGGATTAGTACAATTATTGGTAGCATTATAGTCAGTATTCCAAGAAATGATGGCTTTTTCTATTGCCCCCGATGCATGTAATGGAATCGAGTACTATACCTTTTTGAGGCGCGCATACATAAAGGGAATTCCTTTCTTGTCCAATACAAAATTGAATATAAGAAAATACTTTCCAGAAAAAAAAAAAACAATTTATTTTTCTGGCTACGGATTTATGGAACCTCACTTACTAGTTTGAAGTTGAAAAATAGATTTCATGCAAATTGCACACTGAGCTTTTGGTATAGGTGTCCCGGGGCTAATAATCTACGAAGAAAGGAGGGGGAAGGACAGATCAACCAAAGATCCTACTCCTCTTAGAAAGATGAATGAATCATTTTTCCGATTTTTCATTTTGTTTTAAGGCCCCATCGACGAAAGAACAAATCGGAAAATAGTAAATTTGATGAATATTCATTTTATACGGTCTCATCTTTATCACACTTCTTTGTCTTCCAAGTAAAAAATGGTTTCGTTCTAAACTCCTTTCTTTTTCCATTTAGCTTTTATTGTTTGTTTGGGTTTGTAACTATGTGACCACTGGAAGTGGAAGAGCTATTTGATGAGACTTCATCAGATGATTGTACAAGAAGGAACTAGATAGATTAGAGAGAAAAAAAGAACAGATGATAAAAAATGATAAATAAATAAAGGAATTTTGGATTGGGTCAGGAATCCAAGTTTGGGGCGGTATGGATAAAAGAACTTCCTATGTTATACTATTCAATTCTCGACGACGAATTGATTTGATAGTTCAGATATTGTTATTCATGATATTGATCCGATTCAAGATCATCGAGAGGTAATATTCATTCAGTGAATTTACAGGCCAAAGATTTATCATCTCTATGGGATTAAATCCCGAGTTATTGCGAAGTAAAAAACCGATGAGATTATGGAAGTAAATATTCTTGCATTTATTGCTACTGCACTATTTATTCTAGTTCCTACCGCTTTTCTACTTATCATTTACGTAAAAACAGTCAGTCAAAACGATTAATTATTAACTAATTTGAATGAAACTTGACTTCTGAGTTCTTAGCCAAAATTGACGAAATAAAATTAAAAAGATTCCAATTTCATGTCTTAAATGAAATGAGTGGACTAGAATCGGCAGTATTCTAATAGATAGATAGTATGGTAGAAAGATTCATCTATTTCTTTCTACCATACTATTTATTAGTTAGATTGTAGTGCCCCCTGGAATAAAATAAAGATAGAGGCTGCATTTGATATGGATCTATAGATCAATCTACAATATTATCTTGATATATGTGAATATCAATTCCATATATGGGATTGACATAGCATCCAATTCCATTTATTTGCTATATCTATTTGTTCTGATCAATCTGAATTACTCTTATGTCTTATAGTTTGAATTACTATATTTTTTATTTCCAATCTGAATCTCGGTATCTATTGAAAGAATCAAATCAATGAAGGAAAGGCGATAGATATAGGCATATTCAAAAAATCACGTAGTAATTTTTTTTTTAACATTCCCAAGAAGTAATTGAGTAAACCATTGACAGTAGTTCCACGGGCATCGAAAAGGAAGAGTAAACCTCACTGATTTTTAACGCCTGAACCATGATATGAAATAAGTTGATAAAGTATAAATCCAATTTAAAAAATTCGAAAGCGGTAAATGCGCAATATGTGACTCACCTGACGATCTTGTTCTGCATAGTATCTCGTTAGACAACCACTATTTTTATATCCTTTCTTTCTCATATAAAGTGTGTATACACTTAACAAAACCACTTCTTCTTTGAACAGTAAAGAGAGAAACAAATAAAAAAAAGGTCCGGCCCTCCTCAGTATGAGGCCGTTTATTGGAATAGAAAATTTCGGAAGAATTAGGTTCGAATAAATTTCCTGGGATCCTCTTCTTTTCGAACTACAAACATGGGAATCGTTGAAATAGCTCTTTGATTGAAAGAGGATGATTCCTATAATACATTACTCCAGTCGAGTCCAATGTCCAATGGAATTTCAAATTTTATTTTGTTCAAAACGTGTTGCAGAACGATCTAGAAAGCAATTGATATTGATACAGTTTGCTTCCTTAACTCAATTAGTAGGACCCCTAGAGTCCACTCCTTCCCCACACTACGAGTGAAAGGGAAAAAGTAAAGACTACCATTAAAGCAGCCCAAGCAAGACTTACTATATCCATATGAATTATGTCCCCTATCTCTATAAATATAAAGGAATTGTTCCATTATTCCTCACTAATAATAGTGGAATCAATGGCGCAGAGTCAAAAAGAACAAAGACTATTAATAAACCAATCCAATAAATTAGCTCATTTTAGAAGAAATTCCTAATTTGATTTCTAATCGGGAAAGATTAAACACAAGCAAAATCCGCAGTAACATCTCAAGGGAATGTTACTAATGGAACATGTAGGAATAATAGGTCCTATTCTTTTTTTGTTGACCCTTATTTCAATTGATTGGATGCTTGAGCACTCAGAGATTTTCGTGAGTTCCTCGTATATAATAAAGTACCTTCCACAACTATTTCCACAACTATTTAGATTTCCTATCGGGCTCTCCAATCTAATCCAGGGTCCAGTCATTATACAATGCATTAATAATAGAAAATTTTGATTTGTAGTAGAAGGTAATTGCGAAGTCTTGATAGCCCCTCTAGCATTCGAATATTTCCTTGAAGCCTAAATATGCAATGCAAGGATATTTACAATTTTTTAGAAAAACCCCCAGACCAGATGTTTAGAATCAAACAAGTATCAACAGTCTGCTTTCTCTGCTTCTGTTGGGGAATGATTCGGCGGGTTATATCAACAGAAGAAAAGAAGAGATTTCGAGTTTTTTGTTGATCAGGCGACACCCGGATTTGAACTGGGGAAAAAAGGATTTGCAGTCCTCTGCCTTACCACTCGGCCATGTCGCCAAAATGCTACAAATACAAAATAGATGAAAACTTTCCCGGATTACTGAACTGCTTTTTTATTGTACTTGCACTTTGAGTTCTGTTTTCCTAAATTTTTCCTAAAAGTCAAAGAAATCCTAATCCTTCTTCCCTTTTGATTGGGTTTGATTCATCCTTTCAATTTCGATTGAGTCTATCTCAAAATTCATAATGTTCAAAACTTTCTCTTACCTTTCTCAAAACTTTCTCTTACCTTTCTATTGAAAAATCAAATGTGGATTTTCAGTCGCAAAATCCAAAATTCAACTTTCTGAAAATAGGAACCATTAACTATTGACTTAGAATGCATGAATGATTCTTGGATTTGAATCTCCAAATTTTGTTTTCCTAATGACATAAGAAAATACAACTTGATATATAACTAAGCAGTATGGATTTTTTCAATCAAAAAATCCTTCTCAATTTTAATTATTAATTATAACAACAATTATGAGTATATGTAAACCCCCCAAGATAAATTGTTAGACGGATATATATTATTTATATATGTTCCCGATAGAGAATTATCAGATATCAGAAAAGTATCATACTTAAATTTGAATTTTTAATTGAATAGAAAATTTAAATTATGTTTTCATAGAGCACAACCTGTGTTGCCCCGAATAGAACATAGAACGACAATAAAACAATAAAAGAGAAGAAAGACGGATATTATAGATATCTCCACACGTGTTTAAGCCATACAAACCCTCTTTTCTTATACACTTCACAATCGTATTCTACTCAAAAATCCGTAAAAAAAATCTCTCTCTTCTCTGCGAATCATTTTTTGAACAACGAACTCCATAACATAAAGGGGGGTTAAAGGCTAAAAAACCGATTCTAATTCTATATATTCTTTCTTATTTTTATGCCTTTATCTCAGCGAACAGATCAAATGTCCAATCCATTTATTTTTCTGGTATTCAAGCAGGTTGGAATATGTATTATCATAATAATGGTAGAAATGGAATCATTTTTGTTTTGA